ACTTCCTAGCACTTCCTATCATTTAATATCCATCCCTTTGGTCTTATTGACATAAGAGATGTCATTTATAGTCTATCTCTTTCTATATATGGAAAGTCAAGAAATTCTCATCGAAACATCGAGAAATTGTGCATATAGAAAACTCTAAAGAAAGAAAAAAAGGAGACCCATGCCATGATTTTCAAATCTTTTCTACTTAGTAGTCTAAGTTTCTCGATGAGGATAATTAATTCGGTCGTTGTGGTCGGACTCTATTATGGATTTCTGACCACATTCTCCATAGGTCCCTCTTAGATCTTCTTTCTCCAATCTTGGGTTAGGGAAGAAGGAGATATTCGCGACTACTGGCGGTTTCATTATGGGGCAGCTCATGATCTTCATATGGATCTATTATACACCTCTGCATCTATTCTTTCTTAGCTAAACGGGTGGAAGATCCATCCAATTTGGTTATATCATGGACTCGAAAAACGGATCTGAATGTGAATGAAATGCACGATCTTCACAGGTATCACTTTTCACGATACCTAAACCTAAAAGGTGGAATAGCGATTTTTGAACCATTTCCTATAAGAGAATGGTTTCCATTACTTTGAGAAATGGATTCTATATCAAACTATAGCTATTGCATTAAAGAAGAAACTAATAGAAGTCGAAGACGCGGAATGGTAGTGAATAGAGAAAAAGATTCTTCTGATTTTCTTGTTCCTGAAAATATTCTATCTATCTCCTAGACGCCGTAGAGAATTGAGAATTTTCATGTCTTTTAATTCTCGTACTCGTAATTGGAAAGTTACGGAAGGAGATCCATCATTTTGCAATGAAAACAACATAAAAAATTCTGGACAATTTTGAAATCAGACCAAGCGTCTTAATACATATGCAAAAAAATTCATTATTGGCCCACCATTGATTACAAGATTTAGCTTTTATGAATCGCTATTGATTTGATACGAGTAATGGCAGTCGTTTCAGTATGTTAAGGATACAGATGTATCCACAATTCATTTAGAGTTACTTAATAGCCTATTTCTTATACTATATCTCTATCCCGTGAAATTCTCGAGCCGAAAGATGGATGCATATGCTGTGTTTCATTTTGCTAAATGATATCAATTAAATGGTATATCAATTCTATAAATTGGATATAGCAATAAATAAATCAGCAAAATTCTTTTATTTTAGATAGAAGAAATGTTTCTTCTATCTAAAATAAAAGAATGTACCCTTCTATCCAAATCCAATTTGCATCGATAAAATAAATCCAAATTCCAGATTCCAGCAGTAGATGAATAATTGCAAATTTTTGTGTGTACGAGATTAGAATAACTTCAAAATAACTGACATAATTTTTTATTTTTCCTGATCAGAAAAATACATTAAAAAGAAAGGAGGTAGAAAAATTTTTTCATTTATGGTTAAAGAAGAAAAACAAGAAAACAGGGGTTCTGTTGAATTTCAAGTATTCAGTTTCACCAATAAGATACGGAGACTTGCTTCACATTTGGAATTACACAAAAAAGATTTTTCATCGGAAAGAGGTCTACGAAGACTTTTGGGAAAACGTCAACGTTTGCTGGCTTATTTGGCAAAGAAAAATAGAGTACGTTATAAGAAATTAATCAGTCAGTTGGATATTCGAGAGAAGTAATTTAATCGTTCGAATTTTTTTCTTATTTTATTTATATTTAGTAGTCTTATAGTAGTCTTAGATTTTGCATTTTGATGAGCCTCGTTTTGAGGAATTCATGGAATAATCCATTTTCATGGAAAAAAGAATAAGAACAAGGATACATAACATAAAAAAAAGAATAGATAAGACGATATTCGCCCTCCCCCTACATATTTAATTTCTTCTCCTATACAAAAACTAGCAAGACCTACTCCATTGATAATTCCATCAATGACACCCTTATCGAAAAAATTTGATAGTTCAGCTAATCTTCTTATACCCAAGATAAAAACCCTAGTATAGAGAATATCTATATAACCGCGATTATATGACCAGCTATATATCTTTTCTTTTACTTCATCCAAAAAGTTCTTTTTTGGGTTCCCTTTTACAAGGGAATTTTGAAAATTTAAATTCTGAAAAAAAGAATAAGTGGATCCATAGAAGATATATGCTATGAATAGACCAAGAATTGCTAAACTTACAGAAGAAATTGCATTAATGAGAAATTCATATGAATTTATGGAAGAATTAGAACTTTCCTGGAAAAAGTTTATTGAAGGAGTTAGCCACTTTGATAATATGGTTAACTCCGATATTCCATTACCCTTTATTCCATTATCAAAATGGATTCCTATAGATCCAATGAACAAAGTAAAAAGCAGTAATATAAGAAGAGGAAATAACATAGTATTTCCCGTTTCATGAGGATAGACAAAAGTGTTTTTAGCCCCAAAAGGAGTACTAAAGGATCCTATCTTATTTCTTGTATTATCGGGAATTTTGGGTATATTTTGTGAAAAAAAAGAAACTCCACCCTTCATTGTTGATAAAACAAAATCCCTATTGACTCCTTTAGATATGCCTTTTCCCCATAAGGATATTGAATACAACGAACCTTCTTTAGTACTGCTGTAATTTTGAAAATGAACACGCAAATACCCATCAAAAGTAAGTAAATATATCCGAAACATATAAAATGCAGTTAATCCTGCAGTAAAAGAGGCTATTATTCCAAAAAAGGGTGAATATAACCAACTATTACTAAGAATTTCATCTTTGGACCAGAAGCAAGCAAGAGGTGGAATACCACAAAGAGAAAGTGTACCACATAAAAAAGTAGTTCTTGTAATTGGAACGTATTTTCTTAAACCACCCATAAGAACCATATTCTGACTTTTATCTGGTGAATATCCAACAAGAGGTTCCATTGAATGAATAATGGATCCGGATCCTAAAAACAATAAAGCTTTCGAATAAGCATGAGTGATCAAATGGAATAAAGCAGCTTCATAAGAACCTATACCTAGAGCTAACATCATATAACCCAATTGAGACATTGTAGAATAGGCTAAGCTTCTTTTAATATCTCTCTGAGCAAGAGCTAAAGTGGCTCCTAAGAAGAGTGTTATTGTACCTACTAAAGAAATAAAACTCATTATCAAGGGTAGGGATATGAAAAGAGGAAGAAGTCGAGCTATAAGAAAAATCCCTGCAGCAACCATAGTTGCTGCGTGTATAAGAGCCGAAATGGGAGTGGGTCCTTCCATAGCATCGGGTAACCATACGTGAAGAGGGAATTGTGCAGATTTTGCAACTGCACCAAGGAATAATAAAAAAGCACACAAAGTAGTAAGTAAGGAATTAATCCCATTATTAGGAATCCAGTTATTAGCTATTTTGAACAAATCACGAAACTCTAAACTACCCGTTATCCAAAAAAAACCTAAAATTCCTAATAACAGACCAAAATCCCCTACACGATTAGTTACAAAAGCTTTTTGGCAAGCACTCGCTGCAATTGGTCGTGTAAACCAAAAGCCTATCAATAAATAGGAACACATTCCGACAAGTTCCCAAAAAAAATAAATTTGTATCAAATTGGAACTAGTAACCAATCCCAACATGGCAGTATTAAAAAAACTTATATAAACAAAAAATCTCAAATATCCTTCATCGTGAGACATATAATCGTCACTATAAATAAGAACCAAGATTCCTACAGTAGTAATTAGTATTAACATAATAGACGTAAGGGGGTCGATCAAGTATCCAAATTCTAAGGAAAAATCGTTATTGATGGTCCAAGACCATAGATATTGATAGATAGAACTTCCATTTATTTGTTGAATAGACAGGTGAACTGAGAATACTAGAGCTATACTTAAGAGTAAAATACTAGGAAAAGCCCATATGCGACGAAGATTTTTTGTTGCTGTCGGAATAAGAAAAAGTCCAAATCCCATTGACATAATAACTGGAAGTGGAAGAAGAGGGATTACCCAGGCATATTGATATGTATGTTCCATAAGAAAAGAAATAGCAATTTTTAGTTGAAATTTATAGTTCAATTTTTCTATAAAATAGAATTGTTTCCGATTCACCAAACCCACTCTTATCTCTCTCTAAAGGAATTACAAAAACAAAATAAAAATTAAGTACTGGAATTCTGGATTTTTCAAAATTTCTCTCATTCAAATATTCTAAAATTTAGAATGGGTTTAGTTGCTTAAATTCAAAAAGTGAATCAAAGAATTTCGTTAACTAGTTATTAGTTAAAAAAATATTTATTAAAATACAAAAAAAGATTGAATCATTTTCCTTTCTATTCATTTTTGTATTTCTTTCTCTTAAAATAAAGGAGCTCTCTTGTTTCGTAATTGATTGATTGAATTCCAAAGAAAACCTATATCTATAGTATAGGAAATTAGTATAGGAAATTTTCAAATATTGCTTACTTGATATAAAATGGAAATCCTAATGACTAGAATTCTCTAAGTTTTAGAATGTATTGTTTAAGAGACTAAGTATTTTTTTTGATTGGAATTCAATTATGAAATACCGTTCTGAACTTAATTAACTAATTGAATTTTACCTTCTTTTTATCTTCCCATCTTATATGGGGACTTATCCCCCATACCATATATTTATATATGGCGTATATTTGATATATAAATTGATTTAAATGGAAAGCCTTAAAAAACTCTTGTCTTATCCACATTAGACAAAATGAACTAAAAAAGAATTTTGAATTTCAGTATCTTTCAGTATCTAAGTATAAATACTAAGAAAAAACAGAAAGAAGGATTGATTTGTGGCAATAGATGTCTTTCACATACAACTAGAAAAAAGTAATCCCCCTTTAAAATGGCAGTTCCAAAAAAACGTACTTCGATGTCAAAAAAACGTATTCGTAAAAATCTTTGGAAGAAAAAGACTTATTTTTCCATAGTACAATCTTATTCTTTAGCAAAATCAAGACCATTTTCTAGCGGCAACGAGCATCCAAAACCAAAAGGTTTTTCTGGGCAACAAACAAATAATAAGGTTTTGGAATAATCTGAATTGAACTATCCGAACCCAATTAATTAATGAATGTACTTTTATGTATTGAATTCCTCGGTACAATATTCTTAGAACGAATCCCTCTGTTATCCATTATATAGAACAAAAGTTTTATATATATTGTGTGCTCAGTATTTTTTCCTAACAAAGAACTTTTTTTTTGATAATGGAATCCTCATAAAAAAATATGAGGATTCCATTATCAAAAGTAGACTATTCTTGCAATAGGACTTACAACCTCTACCTAAATCTTATCCAATCTTATCCAAAATTCTTATATAAATGAGTTTAGGACTGGTAAATCATATTAATAAGAGCATAAAGGCTTTCATTCTATAAATTTTTCTAAAATACAAAATTCTTTGTAGTTAATGATGAAATTTTAATGTTCCATAATTCTATGGCCTCTCCCAGTCTCGACGATTCGCAAGAAAATAACTATTATTCTTTTAAGTTAACTATTATTTTAAGTTAGCCGCCATGGTGAAATTGGTAGACACGCTGCTCTTAGGAAGCAGTGCTCAAGCATCTCGGTTCGAGTCCGAGTGGCGGCATTCTCGAAAAAGAATACAATAGATTAGAAAATGGATTCAATTAGAAATTTCCAATTTTGTAATGGGACCTTATCCTTATGCTATTTGCAACTTTAGAACATATACTAACGCATATCTCTTTCTCAACCATTTCAATTGTGATTACGATTCATTTGATAACCTTATTAGTTCGTGAACTTAGGGGATTACGTGATTCGTCAGAAAAAGGAATGATAACTACTTTTTTCTCTATAACAGGATTCTTAGTTTGTCGTTGGGTTTCTTCGGGACATTTTCCATTAAGTAATTTATATGAGTCATTGATCTTCCTTTCATGGGCTCTGTATATTCTTCATACTATTCCTAAGATACAGAACTCAAAAAATGATTTAAGCACAATAACTACGCCAAGTACTATTTTAATGCAAGGCTTTGCTACGTCGGGTCTTTTAACTGAAATGCATCAATCCACAATATTAGTACCTGCTCTACAATCTCAGTGGTTAATGATGCATGTCAGTATGATGTTACTAAGCTATGCAACTCTTTTGTGCGGATCCTTATTATCCGCCGCTCTTCTAATCATTAGATTTCGAAATCGAAATTCTTTCGATTTATTTTTAAAAAAGAAAAAAAATGTTTTAAGTAAAACATTTTTCTTTAGTGAGATTGAATATTTATATGCAAAAAGAAGTGCTTTAAAAAACACCTCTTTTCCTGCATTTCCAAATTATTACAAATATCAATTAACTGAGCGTTTGGATTCTTGGAGTTATCGTGTCATTAGTCTAGGGTTTACTCTTTTAACCATAGGTATTCTTTGTGGAGCAGTATGGGCTAATGAGGCATGGGGATCCTATTGGAATTGGGATCCTAAGGAAACTTGGGCATTTATTACCTGGACCATATTTGCAATATATTTACATAGTAGAACAAATCCAAATTGGAAGGGTACAAATTCCGCACTTGTAGCTTCGATAGGATTTCTTATAATTTGGATCTGCTATTTTGGTATCAATTTGTTAGGAATAGGTTTACATAGTTATGGTTCATTTACATTACCGTCTAAATGATTACATAACATAAAACCTTCATTTTTTTATGAAGGTTTTTTCTTTATGAAGGTTTTTTCTTTTTTGTTTGATTTGAGAACCCTTTGAACATCTTTTCAAAGGGTTCTCAAAAATTTGAGATAGATCTAATTAGACTTTTTTTATGAATTTTATGTTTTTTCTACTATGGAATTTTTTTCCACGATGGAATATAGAGCGGACTAGTTAAAAAAGGGAAAATACTATTTAGGATAATAATTGGATAATAGAGCCTCTACCCTGTCAACGGATAGCGAGAGAACAAAATCTGGATAAATACCAATTCCTATTACTGGTAAAAAGATACAGATTAAAAGAAATAGTTCCCGTGGTCCAGAATCTACCAAATTTTCGTTTGGAACATGAAATAGCTTGTATCCATAGAACATCTGGCGTAACATAGATAATAAATAAATAGGAGTTAATATCATTCCAATTGCCATTACAAAAGTAATTAGCATTTTTGGCATTAACATAAATTTAGGACTAGTAATTAGTCCAAAAAATACTACTAATTCTGCAACAAAACCGCTCATTCCTGGCAAGGCAAGAGAAGCCATTGAAAAGCTACTAAACATGGTAAAAATTTTTGGCATTGGAATAGATATTCCCCCCAGTTCTTCGAGATAAACAAGACGCACTCTATCACAAGCCGTTCCCGCCAAGAAAAAAAGTGTAGCACCAATAAATCCATGGGATAATATTTGTAAAATAGCTCCATTTAGTCCAATGTTGGTTATGGAACCAATTCCTATAATTATGAAACCCATGTGAGATACAGAGGAGTAGGCTATTCTTTTTTTGAAATTTCGTTGACCAAGAGAAGTTGAAGCTGCATAGATTATTTGCACCGCTCCTATTATTACCAACCAGGGGGAAAATAGATAATGAGCATGAGGTAACAATTCCATATTGATCCGAATCAATCCGTATGCTCCCATCTTTAATAGAATTCCGGCTAAAAGCATACATGTACTGTAATGCGCTTCCCCATGGGTATCTGGTAACCATGTATGTAGAGGTATAATGGGCAATTTGACAGCATAAGCAATAAGGAAGCCAAAATACAGTAGTATTTCCAATGTTGCAGGGTATGATTGATTAATCAATCTTTCCAAATCTAATCCAGGTTCGTTGGAACCATATAACCCCATACCCAGAACTCCAATTAAGAAAAAAATGGAACCGCCTGCAGTATACAAAATAAACTTGGTAGCTGAATACAGACGCCTCTTTCCCCCCCACATGGATAAAAGTAAATAAACTGGGATTAATTCTAACTCCCACATGATAAAAAAAAGTAAAAGGTCTCGTGAAGAGAATAATCCTATTTGACCGCTATACATTGCTAGCATCAGGAAATAGAATAATCGCGAATTCCGGGTAACCGGCCAAGCCGCTAAAGTAGCTAAAGTAGTGATAAATCCTGTCAATAAAATAGATCCTAATGAAAGTCCATCGATTCCCAATCTCCAGTGGAAATCCAAAACATCTATCCATTTAGAATCCTCCTTTAATTGGATTAAGGGATCCTCCAATTGGAAATGATAACAGAATGCATAAGTCATTAGAAGGAATTCTAATAAACAAATAGATATAGTATACCACCTAACGATTTTATTTCCTTTATGAGGTAAAAAGAAAATTAATGAACCTGCAAATATCGGCAAAACAACAAGTATTGTTAACCAAGGAAAATAACTCATGATAAAGTAATAAAGACAAGATACGTTTTGACCAGAAAAGCCCATGCTCGATTATTTCGAGCACAGGCTTCTTCGGTAAAGAGGAATCAGACGATTCAAGTGGAGTTTTTTGTAACGTATCAATAAGATAGAGCCATGCTGCGGGTTGTTTCAGGCCCTAAATAAACGCGGACACTTAAAAAATCTGTTGGGCAGGCGGATTCGCATCTCTTACAACCCACACAATCTTCGGTTCTCGGCGCGGAAGCAATTTGCTTGGCTTTACATCCATCCCAAGGTATCATTTCTAAGACATCTGTTGGACAAGCTCGTACACATTGAGTGCATCCTATACATGTATCATAAATTTTTACAGAATGTGACATTGGATCTCTAAATTTTCCTTTTCAACATAAAAATTTTCGATCTGGTAAAAATGAAATTAGTACTATATAAATTAGATGTATTGTAGACACCAGACGAAGCAATGGTTTATCCAAACTTTAACAAATAATAATATATTTCTTAATCTGTTTGTGAGAAAGCGTGAAAAGAACCAAGAGACTTGAATTTCAGACTTCAACAGTCAGAATTATATGAATTCTACATACTAATTCGAATTAGCCAATAAATTGGGTATCATCTTTTCAATATAAATTATTGCAATATTCAAATTGCAATATCAATGCAAAAATGCAATATTCAATTAAGTAAAAAAGAATACTCTGAAATAACCTACTCAAAAAAAGGATATTATTAAATATTAATAAGAAAATAAGATTTTATTTTTATTCATCTTAATGTTCCATATTATTATATATGCGCCTTTGTTTAGAGGATTCTATGTCTAATTATTCAAAAAATTAGATTGATTAATACGAGTTGATTTCCTGTTACGATGGATGGAAGAAAGAATGGATAGTCCAATAGCTGCTTCAGCAGCCGCAAGGGCTATAACAAAAATTGCGAAAATGTCTCCTTTTAATTGGCGACTATCAAATAGATCAGAAAATGTTACGAGATTTAGATTAATTGAATTTAGTATAAGTTCAAGACATATTAAAGCTCTAACCATGTTTCGGCTTGTGATCAATCCATAGATACCAATCGAAAATAAATAGACACTCAAAAAAAGTACATGCTCAAACATCATTAACTAACTCCTTATTAATCTCGATTCATTTCAATATGAGGACAAGAATTGAACCGATTCAATTAATTAAAATAGAACAATTACGCAACAAAAGAGAAAAGAAGGTATTTGTTGTGTTGGCAGTAGATGGGTTTTACTAAATCAAAATTGTGATTCTTTAGTTATTTATTTTCTATTAGAAATTCTAAGAATTTTGACTCATTCTAAGTATTTCTTATTGTCGAGCCATAGTAATTGCACCTATTAAAGAAACTAGAAGAATTAGGGAAATAAGTTCAAATGGAAGATAAAAATCGGTTGCTAAATGAATGCCAATTTGTTGAACGTTATTTATGAGACCCTGTTCTACTATTTGGTTTGATCTTGTAGTCCAAAGAATTCCATACCATGACGTATCCGGGATAGTAGTCATTAGTGAAAAAGGAATAGTTATACAAAGGAGTAAAGTAAACCCATCTCCAATAGTCCAATAATTCTTATCTTTAGACCACTCTGAGCCGTTTACAAACATTACAGCAAATATGATCAAGACATTTATGGCTCCCACATAAATAAGAAGTTGTGCAACAGCTACAAAGTATGAATTCAATAAAAAATAGAATAAGGATATACAAACAAGAACTAATCCCAGCGAAAAGGCAGAATAAATTGGGTTGGTAAGTAATACTACTCCTAGACCCCCTAGTAGAAGAACAAATCCCCCAAATAGCACAAGAATCTCATGTATTGGTCCAGGTAAATCCATTATGGATAAGAAGAAATTTATAGTATAAAATTTTTCATGAACTGACTAAAACTAAAAGATTCAAGGAAGGAAAAAGATATTAGGATATTTTTTTGTATATGTATATAAGTTGCTAAGGAGTAGTTATTCCTTTTTCGTTTTTATTAGTAAAAACGGATTTTTCTAACAAAAAAAAACCTAATACCTAGTAATCAGTAATCGTTCTTGAATTCGAAGATTTTTCTTCGTCTAGTTTACTTTGAGGCGAATTCCTAATTGTTTGAATTGTGTAATCTCCCATTATGGAGATCGGTAACCGACTCAAAGCAATTTGATTGTAATTCAATTCATGACGATCATAAGTAGAAAGTTCATATTCTTCAGTCATCGATAAACAATTTGTCGGACAGTATTCAACACAGTTACCACAAAATATACAAACTCCAAAATCAATACTATAATTAAGCAATTGTTTCCTTTTAATATCCTTTTCAAATCTCCAATCCACAAGAGGTAGATCTATCGGGCATACGCGAACACATACTTCACAAGCAATGCATTTATCAAATTCAAAGTGTATTCGCCCTCGGAAACGCTCCGATGTAATTGATTTTTCATAAGGGTAGTGAATCGTTATAGGTAAACGATTTGTGTGGGATAAGGTAATTATGAAACCTTGACCAATGTATCTTGCGGCGCGTATTGTTTGTTGACCATAACTAATGAACCCAGTTAGCATAGGGAACATATTCTAAATATATATGAAAAAGGTATGTTTCTTTCTCTTGTTTGAGAGAACTTTTGTGTTTAAAATATTCTTACTGTTATTGTATTATCTTATTTATAGTGAAACTAGTTGGGAAGAAGTTGTTAATAAGAGATTGCCCAGAGAAATAGGTAAAAGAAATTTCCATCCAAGATTTAATAACTGATCCATTCTCATCCTGGGTAAAGTCCATCTTATTGTGATAGAAATGAAGAGAAATAAATAAGCTTTAGTTAATGTAATAAAGATACCTATTAGCATTTCAAAAATTCCCATTATTTTATTCATTTGGAAAAATCCTAAAAAGGATATATAGGGAATAGATAAATTCCACCCGCCTAAGTATAGAACAGTTACAAATAAAGAGGAAACTAATAAATTTAGGTAAGAAACAAGATAAAATAAACCATATTTAATACCAGAATATTCGGTTTGATAACCTGCTACTAATTCTTCTTCCGCTTCTGGTAAATCAAAGGGTAATCTTTCACATTCTGCCAAAGAAGAAATTAGAAAAACTAGAAAACCTATAGGCTGACGCCAAAGATTCCACCCCAAAAAACCATATTTGGACTGTGCTTCAACTATATCAACTGTACTTGAACTGTTAGATAATCATAGTCGATGATAACATCACAGTTTCCACCGCTATTCCAAAACCGTACATGAAACCTTAGCTTCATACGGCTTCTCGATGATCAGAAAAAAGAAAAGGATTGTTTCATTTCGGTATTATCCCACGGGCGTAGATAGAATTTGGTAAGATAAAATTGATTGGAAAGCCCTAAATTAGATCAAAGCAATTCTGTCTGCTAGAATAACAAAAAAGCGCTTCTGAATTGATCTCATCCTTTATATAATAAAATAAGAATTTTTCTTTGTTCGGTAATAACTTAATATTGGAATAAAATACTCGTTATAAGAATTAATAAATGGAAAGAATTGGGCATTAGTTCATAAAGAATTCCGTATGAATAGGGATCCTTTTTCTATTGCATTCCATATCTTTTGTCCTATTCTTCTTTCCCGGGGAAGTATACTTTACTTTAAAAGAAAAAATAATAAAGGGTTAATTCGTTCTTGATAGCCATTTCTTTAACAAGTGAATGGGAACATACTCTAGACCGGAATCTGAAGAAAGTACTACTTGATCATTTCCACCAATTTCAAGTCCTTATTACGATTCCTTTTATGAGGAAAAATGTCTAATGATTTAGATTCTCTCATTACTAATCTTGTATGTACTTTAGTGTTTCTAATCCCTCACTAACTTTTTATGGATTGCCTTATGGTTATAAGTTATAGTAATAACTCAAAATATTCTACTAAATGGAATTCCATATCGCGAATCCTTTATTCTTGCCCGCTTCAAGATATGATGACTAATCAAATAATTTCAACCTTGGGGTAAAGAGTTTACACTACTTATGTTTACTTGAACTTTTTTCTTGTACGTAGGAAATGAGATTTTGTATTTTTACTACAAATTAATAAGCTGTTTTGTTTCACTCATATAGCCATCTAGTTTAACTTACCAACCCGAATACAGAATAAGCAAAGGAAGATAAGTATTCAATGTATTTTAGAGGAAAAAGATCCTATTTTAACGAATCACACGTAGAGATATTGCTAGCACACAAAAAGTTAATGGTATTTCATAACTAATAGATTGAGCAGCTGCTCGTAGACCGCCTGAAAAAGAATATTTATTATTTGAGCTATATCCCGCCATGAGAAGACCAATAGGAGCAATACTTGAAATGGCAATCCATAAAAAAACACCAATACTAAGATCAGCTAAAACAAAACGATACCCCAAAGGGATGACTAAAAAACTTAATAAAATAGATATGACTGCTATAGAGGGCCCAATGCTAAATAAAGGAATATCTCCTCGAGATGGGAGGATATCCTCTTTTAAAAGTAGCTTAGTTCCATCTGCTATAGCTTGAAGCAGTCCCAGGGGACCAGCATATTCAGGGCCAATACGTTGTTGTATCGATGCGGATATTTCTCTTTCTAACCACACAATTACGAGTACTTCTATTGTGATTCCCAGTAGGAGGGTCAAAATGGGTAGAATCCATATCAGTCCGTAGACTTCTTTTAATAATTCCAATTTCGAAAAAGAATTGATAGTTTCTACCTCTATTATCATTTCAACGGTCAACTTCCCCCATAATGATATCTATACTACCTAATATCGTCATGATATCAGCCAATTTCATTTTTTTAACTAGCTGAGGAAGAATTTGCAAATTAATAAAACCGGGTGGACGAATTTTCCATCTCCAAGGGAAAAGACTATCATCTCCTACCAGATAAATTCCTAATTCACCTTTTGGTGCTTCTACTCTTACATAAAGCTCTTGCTTTGATAATTCAAAATTCGGCGAAGGTTTTTTACCAAGAAATCGATATTCAAAATCATTCCATTCGGAATTCTTTGCTTTCTTAAAGCGTCGGGCTTCTAAATTCTCATAAGGTCCTCCCGGAATCTTCTCTACAGCTTGTTGAATAATTTTTATGGATTCCTTCATTTCACCGATTCGTACTAAATAGCGAGCTAATGAATCTCCTTCTTTTTGCCATTGTACTTTCCAATCAAATTGATTGTAAGACTCATAAGGATCGATTTTACGAAGATCCCATTGTATTCCAGAAGCTCGTAACATGGGGCCCGATAAGCCCCAATTTACAGCTTCTTCTCCGCTAATAAAACCGACTCCTTCAACTCGTTCTAAAAAAATAGGATTCTGCGTAATAAGTTGTTGATATTCAACAATTCCTCGTAAAAAATAATCACAGAAATCTAAACATTTATCCATCCATCCATAAGGTAGATCGGCAGCTACTCCTCCGATGCGAAAGTAATTATGCATCATTCGCATACCTGTAGCAGCTTCAAATAGATCATATATCAATTCTCTCTCTCTAAAAATGTAGAAAAAAGGAGTTTGTGCCCCTAGATCCGCCATAAAAGGTCCAAGCCATAATAAGTGAGAAGCTATACGGCTCAATTCTAACATAATTACCCTAATATAGCTGGCTCTTTGGGGTATTTGAATATTCTCCAAGAATTCTGGTGCATTTACCGTTATTGCTTCTGTAAACATAGTAGCTAAATAATCCCATCTTGTTACATAAGGCAAGTATTGTATAATAGTTCTGTTTTCTGCGATTTTTTCCATTCCTCTGTGTAAATACCCTAATATGGGTTCGCAATCAATAACATCTTCACCATCGAGAGTAACGATCAGTCGAAGAACACCATGCATTGATGGGTGTTGAGGGCCCATATTGACTATCATGAGATCTTTTCTTGTAGGCGGTAGACTCATATCCTTGTTCTTATTCTTTTTTCCATGAAAATGGATTATTCCATGAATTCCTCAAAACGAGGCTCATCAAAATGCAAAATCTAAGACTACTATAAGACTACTAAATATAAATAAAATAAGAAAAAAATTCGAACGATTAAATTACTTCTCTCGAATATCCAACTGACTGATTAATTTCTTATAACGTACTCTATTTTTCTTTGCCAAATAAGCCAGCAAACGTTGACGTTTTCCCAAAAGTCTTCGTAGACCTCTTTCCGATGAAAAATCTTTTTTGTGTAATTCCAAATGTGAAGCAAGTCTCCGTATCTTATTGGTGAAACTGAATACTTGAAATTCAACAGAACCCCTGTTTTCTTGTTTTTCTTCTTTAACCATAAATGAAAAAATTTTTCTACCTCCTTTCTTTTTAATGTATTTTTCTGATCAGGAAAAATAAAAAATTATGTCAGTTATTTTGAAGTTATTCTAATCTCGTACACACAAAAATTTGCAATTATTCATCTACTGCTGGAATCTGGAATTTGGATTTATTTTATCGATGCAAATTGGATTTGGATAGAAGGGTACATTCTTTTATTTTAGATAGAAGAAACATTTCTTCTATCTAAAATAAAAGAATTTTGCTGATTTATTTATTGCTATATCCAATTTATAGAATTGATATACCATTTAATTGATATCATTTAG